ATACGATTTTTAACAAAGTGATGACGAGAGGTATAACTTGTACATATCTTTCCATTTCCCAACTCGATCCGGTCCATTAGTTGATAGAACCCCTTACTCGATCGCAGACATTTCTGAAACATCTCTAACAGAGGGACAAATGGAAATGGTCAATTTTGAAAGAACTTATTGTCACCCTCTTTCAGATAGTCATTTATCTGATTCAGAAAGGGAGAACTTGTATCAGTATCCCGATTTCAATTCAAACATGGGTTTGATTTATACTTCATGTTATGAAAAAGATTTACCGTCCGAAAAGAGCAAAAAGCGGAACCGTTGTCTAAATCTCTAAATCTAAAGAAAGGATTCTCTTTCTGTCGGTGGCAATTTGAATATCAATCTCAGCAATCTCATCGATGAGATTGATATCATTGATCTCCTAAGTATCATGCCAAATCCCATCGATCGAATTCCTTTTTCGATAAATACGAGACATCTAAGTCATACAAGTAAAGAGGTCTATTCATTGATAAGAAAAAGGGAGAAGGCATATGGTGTTTGGATTGATGATCCAATAGAATCCTTCCTCTTGACCTCTGTGGTTATTGATGAGAACGACAGGGGCAACCTCGCCTTAACGACAGAAAAAAGGATTGATCAAATTCTATTGAGTCTGACCCATAGTGATCATTTACCAAAGAATGACCCTGGTTATCAAATGATTGAACAACCGGGATAAGTTTTCTTACGATACTTATTTTACTTATTTGACATTCAGAAAAAGTATTTAATGGATTATGAGTTCAATACATCCTGTTTAGCAGAAAGACAGGTATTCCTTGCTCATTATCAGACAATTTCACAAACCTCGTGGGGGATTAATGGTTTTCATTTACCATCCCGCACCTCCTTCGCTACGTTTAGCTCTAGCCCGTCCCCGAGGTATTTTAGTGATAGGTTCTGTAGGAACCGGACGATCCTATTTGTTCAAATCCCTAGCGAAAAACACCCACTTCCCCCTTATTACCTTAAAGGTGGGGGCCCGATCCCAGCATATTGTTGATAACTCTAGTGGCAAGTTTGAATATGTTGATACAGGTCCTATTTTGGATATGGATGGGGAGGAGGTTGATTCTCCTGTTCCCGAGGATGATGAGTTTCGTATTCCTGATATTTGTGACGATGACGAGATTGAGAATCAGGATGAGATGGATACGAGACGTGGTCTTGATGGTATTGAGTATAGGCATGCTATTGAGGATATGATTGATGCGGAGATTTCTATGGATGCTGAGTGAAATACTTTACCTGAGTCCATTTGCCACGGTGAACTTGAGGATGGGATGATCCGCGGATGTAGATGGGGGTGCTTTGGCTGGATGACTGTGATCAGTACCTACTTGCTATCTCCCTTCAATTCGAATTAGTAACAGCAATGACTCCTTGCATATTATGGATTCCAAACATTCAGAATATTTATCTGGAGGATAGCGCAACCCTGGGCGGATTACGGAACTCTCTCTCTGGGGATTGTGAAGGACGTTCCACTAGAAATACTCCTCTCTTGTTATTGCTTCGACTCATATTCCCCCAAAAGTGGATCCCGCTCTAAGAGCTCCAGATAGATTCAATATATGCATCAAGATACGAAGGCTTCCTAGTACACAACAACGAGAGCGCTTTTTCACTCTTTCATAGACTCGGCGATTTCACTTGTAAAAGGAAATCTTCCATACTAAAGGATTCAGGTCTATAGCCACAGAGGATCTTGCAGCACTTACCAATGAGGCCCTCTCGATTAGTATTGCACAGAAGCAATCCATTCTAGACACTAATACAATTCCATTTTCTCTTCATAGGCAAACTTGGGCTTTTCCTTCCCAAGTAATCCCGGTTCCGGATCATGGGATCCTTTTCTATCAGACAGGAAGGGCCCTTGCACAAAATGTACTTCTAAGTAATGGACCCATAGATCCTATATCTGTCTATAGAAAGAAGAAATCGTGTAACGAAGGTCATTTTGATTTGTACAAATGGTACTTCGAACTTGGAACGAGCATGAAGAGGTTGACGATACTTCTTTTGAGTTGTTCTGCCGGATTGGATTGGTCGCTCAAAACCTTTTAACAGGAGAGGGTTTTCCCATTACTTAGCCGGAAAGGTAGGTGGCCATGAAATAGGGATTAAGTGGAACAGAGTGGACTGCTTTCTTCCCTATGGTTCCGTGGACCTTAGCTCCACGGAACAAGATGCTACTGCTGAAACACGGAAGAATTGAAATCTTAGATCAAAAACAAAAAAAAGACTATGTATGGATGGTATGAACTGCCTAAATAAGAATTCTTGAACAGCGAACAACCAGACAACCGGAGCTCTTACTCACTCCATCAAAAAATTTCCATTAATGAAAGATGTAAATCCATTGGAAAATCAAAAATACGCATGTCGAACGAAAGTTGCTATCTGCTCCAATAACGAATCATCGGTTTAACTGAATAACTAACTAAAATAGTTAGACCTT